CATTCATTTCAAAACGTTCATGATCCCTTCCCGAACCAGACTTGAATCTTTCAATTCATTTGGCTCTCACGCTCAATTACTTCAAATTTTTATGTTTATGGTAAATTTCCATATCTTTTTTGAATGTAATGAACCTATCCTCTCTTCTCTGTTACTATTCAAAAAGAAATATAAACGGATCACTAATCAAGACCAGAGTATTCGGAGGACTCTTCTGACCAAACAAAAAAAAATAAGTAAAAAAATAAGTATAAGTAATTGTCAGCAAAGTTGTTTTTTTTCTTCAAATCCAAAAATTTTTGTTACTTTATATGTAGGTCATCGACTCAGCGTTTGACATTTATTTACTATAGAATAGTAAATAGTAAAGAATTTTTAGAAAAATCAAAAATGAACATAACAATAAATAAAGGATTCAAAGCATTTTATCGACATGAGTGTTCTATATCGAAAAATTTCTAACTACTCGTTTTTTTAATTGAAAACTGTCTCGGTATTAACATAGTGGTAGAAAGAATACCATGCTGCGCCTGGACTTCAAACGGTTTAGCTTTAACCATGTTAATGGCCCCACATTATTGGTTGATAGAAAATCAAAGTATATTTACCAACAAATTGCGAAATGCTATGGTTCTTACATATGATTTCTTTATTTATTCAGAAGTAATTCGCGAAACCATGCACCTTTAGTTAGAAAGAAAAAAAGAGGTACAGCTGGTTGAATCCAACCTATTCTTGAAATAAACAACCCGCACACACTCCCTTTCCAAAAAAGATCAATACACCAATCACTACGCTGAGATTTATTAGATTTGTTGCTAAAATATCGGTATTAAACCCGAAACTCCCGGCGGATGGCCAGTGACCCAAGAAAACGAAAGAATCGGTTCCATTTTTCATATGATCTCCTCTTGTATTTCTTATATTATAGATAAACTCAAAAAATCGTTGTATTACTTCACCCCTTTGCTACTTCTTCCAAATTAATTTTGTTCAGTTGAGATTCCCAATAAGAATAATACTTATTGAAATAGAATTAGTTGGAATAAAATTAGGTACTAGGTTTCGTGTGAATTGCAAAATACCTCCTTTGTTGCAACACTTTTTCTTTGGACGAAGAAGGGGAAGGAAGAAAGCGAGTGGGTAACACTAATTCCTCATCCTCAAATCAGTCCTTCCCGTGGTTTATTTTCTCAACGAAAACGAATAAGTAATTGTGTAGGGGGGATATTTTGATAGAATGTGAAAAAGCAACTTGCAAGTCCAAGACCATAAAAGAAATACGTATTTCTCATATTTCTTTTCTCGGATTAAACAAAAGGATTCGCAAATAAAAGCGCTAATGCTACAACCAATCCATAAATTGTTAAAGCTTCCATAAAAGCTAAACTAAGCAATAAAGTACCTCGTATTTTTCCCTCTGCCTCGGGCTGTCTCGCAATACCTTCTACAGCTTGGCCCGCAGCAGTACCTTGACCAACTCCAGGTCCAATAGAAGCAAGCCCTACAGCCAATCCAGCAGCAATAACGGAAGCGGCAGAAATCAGTGGATTCATGATAAGTTCCTCACACACAAAAAAAGAAATGGTTAATGATACAATCAACCAATGAATTATGACTTAATTATTCCATTGCTAATATTCATCCAGTCGAAATAACTAAAAATTCCGAATTGAAATAGAAAATAAATCATAATATTATTGAATCATTAGATCATTAGAAAGACTTCATCTTTTTTAGTTCCTATTTGTAGAGTCTTTCGCAATCAATACAACTTGAGTTTTTCATTTCCCATTCTTCGATCTTTTTCTTTATTTTATCTGTTTATTGATTCAATTCACATTCAAAAACGAAATGGAAGCACTTCGGTTGGCATCCCTATCTAAATTTAGATAGGGCAAATTAAATATTCGTTCATATATAACTCGTCAATATCTAATATCAAATATACATATGTTTCTTCCATAACGTAAACCGCCTATTTTATCTTAAATTCAATCGGATTTTCTAATCATTCTTCGTAACATCTAACCTAACAATATCGACAATAATAACTTATAGCCATTAGATCCCACATACCTGGTGCAAACCCCCTCTACTAACCAACTCCTTTTTCTTTTATTTTAAACTTCACTTTTCGAATATCTTTTTTTCTATTATCGTAAACTGTATTTGTATATTTAGAGAATATAAATAGATTATCTTGATAGAATAGAAAGAGTATCTTGAGCCACACATATATTGCCTTGATCTAAGCTAAAAATGGGCTCTTCCTATGACTAATCAATGATGACCCTCCATGGATTCGCCTATATAAGCTGCAGCTAAGGTTGCAAAAATAAGAGCCTGAATACCACTTGTAAATAATCCAAGGAACATGACAGGTATAGGAACCACTAAGGGTACTAAAGAAACAAGAACAACAACTACTAATTCATCCGCTAATATATTTCCGAAAAGTCGAAAACTAAGTGATAGAGGTTTTGTGAAATCTTCTAAGATGTTAATGGGTAAAAGAATTGGAGTTGGTTGAATGTATTTACCAAAATAACCTAATCCTTTTTTTGTAAGACCCGCATAGAAATAGGCTACTGACGTGAGTAAAGCTAAAGCAACAGTAGTATTTATATCATTCGTGGGTGCGGCTAACTCCCCATGGGGTAACTGTATGATTTTCCAAGGTAAAAGAGCCCCTGACCAATTAGAAACAAAAATAAATAGAAACATAGTCCCAATAAAGGGAACCCAAGGGCGATATTCTTCTCCAATTTGAGTTTTGCTCACATCTCGAATGAACTCAAGGACATATTCAAAGAAATTCTGACCGCCAGTCGGAATGGTTTGTGGATTCCGAACAACTATAGCAGCTGAACCTAATAAGATAGCAATTACAACCCAAGAAGTAATAAGTACCTGGCCATGGATTTGGAAACCCCCTATTTGCCAATAGAAATGTTGACCTACTTCCACACCGGATATATCGTATAAACCCTTTAGTGTATTGATTGAATATGATAGAACATTCATATTGTCCTCTAATAGAAATATAACTTTAAAAGAAATTAATTATTTTGATTCAATCATCTCTTTCTCGACTTGTCTACTTGAATTTAAATTTCATTTTCTATTTAATAAACGGATTAATCACATAATATCCCCAATTTATATATTTTGAGATTAAGGAATAGTAACCGATTCAATTATAGAATTTATGCAGTCAATTTTTGATTTTATTATTATTATGAATCACAGATTTCTTATATAGCTAGAACGGCCCTCACAAATAGCAAATACTAATTTTGTAAGAATTAATCGGATTGAAGCTATAGCGTCATCGTTCGCCGGAATCGAAATATCCGCAAGATCTGGGTCACAATTTGTATCGATTAAACAAATCGTTGGAATTCCCAAAGTAATACATTCTCGAAGGGCCATATATTCTTCTTGTTGGTCAACGATGATTACAATATCAGGCAACCCTGTCATATATTTAATCCCACCCAGATATGTTTGCAAGTGAGATAATTGTCTCTTCAACATGGCTGCATCTCTCTTCGGAAGACGAGCGAGTCTCCCCGCCTTTTGTTCCATTCTCAAGTCCCTGAATTTATGAAGTCTCGTTTCTGTAGTGGACCAATTCGTTAACATACCCCCAAGCCACTTTTTATTAACATAATGGCATCGAGCCCTTATTGCAGCCCATGCTACTAAATCCGCTGCTTTATTTTTTGTACCAACAATTAAAAATTGTTTTCCTCTACTTGCTGCATAAAAAACTAAATCACAAGCCTCTGATAAAAAACGAGCAGTTCTGGTAAGATTTATAATATGAATACCCTTGCATTTGGCAGAGATATAAGGTGCCATTCTAGGATTCCATTTCCGAGTACCGTGACCAAAATGAACTCCCGCCTCCATCATCTCTTCCAAATTGATGTTCCAATATCTTCTTGTCATTTCTCCCCACACTTTCTCTTTCTTTTTTAAGAAAGAGATGAGGTATCCTGAAATAAATAATTGTTCCAATGGAACCTTCTTTTCGAACGCGGATTGGCCATTGATACACAATCCAAACCATTAATTCCTTTCTATCCGTTATTGTTATTATTTGAATTTCTTTATTTTATTACATTACTAAATTAAATAACCATAACAAATACAGAGAAGATAAAAAGGATGAATCTTTTCTATTTTTTATTAAATCCGAGAAATCATTGTTGTTTTGATCTATCATGTAAATTCTTTGAAAGACAAGAATCAAATAATTCTCTGTGGTAAAACAAAATATCTCTCATTTCTCCCTCGAATAGATTCTTTTTTTTTGTTTTCAAGGGAATGTTCTTATGTTGACTTGAACGATGGACAAATCCTTTGAATCCCGTACCAACAGGTATCATCCCTCCCAAAACAACGTTTTCTTTTAGTCCTTTCAACCAATCGATACGGCCCCGGAGAGCAGCTTTTGCTAAAACGCGAGCAGTTTCTTGAAAACTTGCTTCGGATATAAAACTTTGAGTATTCAGAGATGCTCTCGTTATTCCCAATAAGATAGCTCGGTAACAGATCGCTTCTTCCAAAGCCCGCCCCGTTCGTTCCGCTCGGAACAATCCAACTAGTTCTCCGGGCAAAAAAACATTAGACATTCCGTCTTCTGAAATCAAGACTTTTGATGTTATTTGACGTACAATAATTTCTATATGCCTATTATGGATCTGCACCCCTTGGGACCTATAAACCTTTTGGATCTTATTAACCAAAGAAATACGACTTTGCGCTATAGTTAGCTCAGCTCCAATCAAGAATCCCCAAGGAATTCCAAGAATTCTTGTTAGAAGTTTGTTCCAATCATCAACCCTCTTTTCTAAATTCATCGATATTGAATCAATCGAGCGAACTTCTAAAACTTGTTCCACTTTTGGAAGACCTTGCGTTATATCACCAGATCTCGATTTTTCATATATAAATGTAACTAATGTATCCCCTTCATAAATGATTTCCCCATAATGACCATGAACTGTTGCACCTGGGGTAGCCAAATAAGGCTTAGCCGATCTTATTACTACAGAGTCAAATTGAACAATTAGAACTTGACCCGATTTTAAGTGTGGTCCATTTTTTGCTATACATAAATTTTCACAAAGAAATTGTCCAAGACGAATTTTTGTGGATGTCTCTTCAAAAAAATTGTAATGAAGAAAATACCAATTTAATTTGAATGGATTCAAAATGATGTTACTGAATGCATCGGGATTATAAATCCTCCCATTTTCATCCATTAAATAATATTGAAATTTAAGTACTTGAAAGGTTTGTTTTAAATTGTCAAGTTGTAAATAATTAGTTACCAAGATCTGATTATGAGTTAGATTATGAGTTATTAAATGGTAAAATGAAAAAACATTCGCAATTTGAAGGGCTGTTCCTAAGGGACCCAATGAATTTCTAATTGGAATTAGGCGATCTTTTTTAATTGATTCTTTGTGATATTTTACACTATTGAATGGAAATGGACCCATTCGAAAACAATTGGATGATGACAAAATTATAAAGGATTGACATTCCTTATTTATACCCAACAATGTACGAACAGTTCCTTGATTTTGGTTAAATGATTGAAGTTTTGTCTTTGAATAAATGGAATAAAATGGATTCATATTGGTATGATCTAATCCATCATCAGAAAAAAATAAGGAATCATTTCTTTTACCGATATACGAAATAGTGGATTTCACTAAATCGATCCTTAAGAAATCTCGAATCATACCATTTATTCTTACTTCAACAAAGGAAGCGCGGGCCTCTTCGATAGAAGAACTTTTTTTGTCTTGGGTCCAATTCAATATTAAACAAGTACGAACTAATTGAATACTTGTGTCAGAAATTCCCCGAGTGGCTTTGCCATTTCCATAAAGGATATAATTGACAACTCGAAGTTGCACATTATCCTTTTCCTGCAGCAGATCCTGAGGGAAAAGTGTTGCTAAATTTATACCGTCCCTTATTTTATATGTGACTACGGGTCGAACCAAAACAAAATACTTTTTCTTGATAGGAGTGACCCGTTGGACATAGATCCATTTTTTCAAATTTTGAGATTCCTTGGAATTTGTACTTCCTGGTGGTATCAAAATGCCACTGTGTCGTGATATCTTATCTGTCTCCCCAGGAAAATGGATATCTCCAGAAAAAATTTGAAGTTCAATCTTTTTTTTTTTCCTCTCCACTCGGACCACTCCGCTTACTCGACTTCTTGTATTTAAAGCAATTTGCGTATCTACTCCAATGATACTATTGTTCCGTACCATTATGGAAGAAGATCCGGGTAAGATATGCACTTCCTCGGGAATGAAAAAAAACCGATCTACTTTCATTTGGTATTTTGGTCGAAATTCTTTGACTCCTCGATACTCAATCAAATCCTCTTTTTTAATGATTGAATGCATCTCTATAGTCCCGTATTTAGTAATTCCCGAACTCTTTCTTCGGTATCGCGGATCATCGAAATAAGCAAAAATACTATTTTTACGGAAAATACCATTTATGGGTACTTCAATCGAGATAGGAGAAACGGGGATTAATTCTTTTTCTTGTTCTTCACTCGATTGAAATGGAATGATGAATCTATTTCTTCGCCTCTTTGCCAATAAATCCAAATTTTTTGCAGGATATATGAGATTACAATGACCCATTCGATTCATTTCTGAATAATCCGGAATCCTATCCTCTTTTTTACTAGAAGGATCCAATAATTTATCTTTTACTTGATCATTAGTTACTGAGGAGTTAGAAATATATCTTTGTTCGAACGAAAAAGAATGGGCGTTCGTTTGATCTTGATCCTTGTGGAGAGAAAAGGGAACTACGCTGGATCTGTACGACCTTCCTGATAATATCCATAAACGACTTGTTTTTGGTAAGAAATGAACATTGCCATATGTAAATTCGGGCGCATGGTATACATCAGTACTCCAGTGCATTTCTCCTTCTGAGTCAGAATAAATATGTTTTCGAACCCTTTCCTTAAAATTCAAGGTGGATGCCCCCGCGCGAATTTCAGCAATCACTTGTTCGGATTCAATATATTGATCATTTTGAACTAAAAGAAAACTTTTTGGCGGAATATTCACATTATGTAGAATATCTTCACTCTCAATAGTGACATACAAGTCTATATAACATAGAAAGGCAGGATGTCCATGACGTGTACGTGTCGGATAAACCAAATCCTCATTGAATTTTATTTTTCCATTAGAAGGGGCTCGTACATGTTCTGCAGTACCCCCTGTGAATACTCCACCAGTATGAAAAGTTCTTAATGTTAGTTGAGTACCAGGTTCCCCAATGGATTGTCCTGCAATAATACCTACAGCTTCTCCCAATTCGACCAGGTCACCGTGAGTAGGACTCCGGCCATAACATAATCGACAGATCCAAGATGTACTCCTACATGTAAAAGGAGTTCTAATGTATATTGGTTGGGTTCGAAAGGTTATGAATCGA